GATTTAGTCTCCGATTCATATTTCGTCGACCAATCCTTCCTAATTCACATCTTTGTTGAAAGAATTTCTTTTGTAATTCCTTACATAAGGATTCAGAAAATACCGGATCTCCGCCTACACAAGCAAATTGTTGATAAAACTCCAAAATGGCATTTTCTTTTGACCCAATTTTTTTTTTCTCTTTATCATTCAGGAAAGACAAGAAAATTTCAGGATAGCAAACATTCTCTAAAATTTCTCTTAGATTCAAACCCATAGCTGATGATAGAACTAGAATAGATATTTTCTGTTTCCTACTCACACGAGCCCATATCCTTGCTTTTCGATCAATCTCTAATTCTAATCTTCCTCCCCAATCTGATATTATGGTCCCGGTATAGACCGAAATTCCGTTATGGTCCAATTCTGACCGGTAATAGATACCGGGACTTTGCAATATTTGATTGATCACAATTCTGTATATTCCATTTACTATAGAAGTTCCCAGGGAATTCATTAAAGGAATGTTTCCAATAAAAAGAGTTTGTTCTTGCATATCCCTACTGGTTTTCCAAATTAATCCCGCGGATACATATAATTCAGAAGAATATGTGAGTGATTCATATACAGCATCTCTTTCTTTTATCAAAGGTTCTACCAATTGATATGTTTCCACAAATAATTGAAATTCAATTTCTTGATCTGTATCTTCAATTTTTGGAAACTTATAAAGTTCTTCTGTTAAGCCCTGATCAATGAATCTACAAAATCCTTCAAATTGTATCTGATTAAAACCAGGTACTGTAGACATTCCCTCATTTCCATCCCCGAGCATTTTGAATTTCCCCTTTCTCAAAAAAATTCCATTATTGACCCATTCTTCATCAAATCATATGGATTGATTTAGCAATGATGGAATTTCTATTTTGTTTACTGAATCACATGAAATTTGACCCACCCCATATATGGAATGTATGAAATGCATATGAACGGAGGAATAAAGACAATTTTAGATTCAAATTGGAATTTGTAACAGATACAAAATCGAAAGGAATTAATAAATGTCACTTAGACTTATGGAGTTTTGGATAGAATATCAAAAAAAAAGTTATTCCATTTCTACCATTATTATGATATTACATATTCTAATCCGATTGGGTACCAGAAAAATAAATGGATTCGGTATTTAATCTGTTCGATGATATAAAGACATTATAATCATCAAAAATATAGAGTTGATCTTTTTTGAGCACTTAACTTTTTCATGGATTCTATTGTTCAACAAATGATTCGCATAAAAGAGAGATACTTTTACCTTTTTTTAGTAGAATACGATCGAAGGGCGTAATAGAGTAATAAAGTTTGTATTTATTAACCATGTGTAGATAGCTATCTATGTTTCCTCCTTTATTGAAGTTCTATTCGGGACAGCGCGTGCTATGCTATATCAAAATTTCCATTTTCTATTCCATCTATTGAATGAAAAATTGAAGCACTACAATTTACTGATAATTCTCTATAGGCATCATATATAGATAGGATATCCAATTAAATATTTGTAGAACAATTTATGTTCTGGGGTTTACATATACTTCTATTTGATGTTATAATAGAAATTGGGAAGGATTTTTTTTATGGAAAAGAATCAATACTGATTAGTTATATATCAATTTGGATTGTCTTATATAATTAGGATTAAGAAAAGACAATTTTGGATTCAAATCCAAGAATCGTTCATGAATTTACAGTCACATTTAATAGTTAATGGTTCCAATTTGTCCTAAATTTTGGCTTTTGTGACTGAAAAACCACATTTGGTTTTTCAATTTTTCAATATCAATATAAAAAAGAGAGGGAAAATTTGTAAATATTTAGGTTTTGAGATACTATACATACAACCGAAGGGATGGATCCAATCCAAAAAACGAAGGATTTTTTTCTTTTCGGGCAAGGGTTAAATTTAAGAAAACGGGATTCAAGATGCAAGTCCAATAAAAAAAGAAGTTTAGGAATTCCCCACCCGACGCAAACAAAGGGAGACTTTTTTTTTCATCTATTTTGTAGGAGATCATACATTTTGGCGGCATGGCCGAGCGGTAAGGCGGGGGACTGCAAATCCTTTTTCCCCAGTTCAAATCCGGGTGTCGCCTGATCAAGAAAAAACTCGAAATCTCTTATTTCGTTTTGCTAATATAACTCGCTGAATTTTTCCCCAGCAGAAGCAAACAAAGTAAAAGGACTCTTGAGACTTGCTTGCTTGGTTCTAAACATCTGGAAGTTTGACTCTCGAAAGCTAAAGTGCTCTAAATCCTTGCCTCTAGGATTCAAGGACAGATTATAGTGGTGGAAGGTCTCTCATATAAAGATTTATTGATTCCCTTCCACTACTAATGTAGTGTTTAATTACCGGGTCCTGAATTAGATTGGATAGCCCGACGGAAAATCGAATTAGTGGTTGTGGAAAGGGCTGAAGATACTTTCTATACAGACTCAGGAGAGTCTCTAAGTCCTCGGTATCCAA